TAGACTTTATCGACTTATTTCATATCATGGTTCAGGCGTTAAAAATCAGTGAGGTTTACTCTTCCTTTTCGATGCCCGTGGAATTACTATCAATGGTTTACTTCTTGGGAATGTTAAAAAAAAAAGATTACTACGTGATTTTTTGAATATGCCTATATCTATCGCTTTTGCTTCATTGATTTGATTCTCTCAATAGATACCGAGATTCATATTGGAAATCAAAAATATAGTAATTCAAACTATAAGACATAGGAATAATTCAGATTGATCAGAACAAATAGATATAGCAAATAACTGGAATTGGATGCTATGTCAATCCCATATATGGAATTGATATTCACATATATCAAGATAATATTGTAGATTGATATATAGATCCATATCAAATGCAGCCTCTATCTTTATTTTATTCCAGGGGGCAGCTTTATAACAACAATCTAACTACTTTATAACAACAATCTAACTAATAAATAGTATGGTAGAAAGAAATAGATGAATCTTTCTACCATACTATCTATCTATTAGAATACTGCCGATTCTAGTCCACTCATTTCATTTAAGACATAAAATTGGAATCTTTTTCATTTTTTTTCGTCAATTTTGGCTAAGAACTCAGAAGTCAAGTTTCATTCAAATTAGTTAATAATTAATCGTTTTGACTGACTGTTTTTACATAAATGATAAGTAGAAAAGCGGTAGGAACTAGAATAAATAGTGCAGTAGCAATAAATGCAAGAATATTTACTTCCATAATCTCATCGGTTTTTTACTTTGCAATAACTCGGGATTTAATCCCATAGAGATGATAAATCTTTGGCCTGTAAATTCAATGAATGAATATTACCTCTCGATGATCTTGAATCAGATCAATATCATGAATAACAATATCTGAACTATCAAATCAATTCGTCGTCGAGAATTGAATAGTATAACATAGGAAGTTCTTTTATCCATACCGCCCCAAACTTGGATTGCTGACCTAATCCAAAATTCCTTTATTTATTTATCATTTTTGATTATCTGTTCTTTTTTTCTCTCTAATCTATCTAGTTCCTTATTTTATTGTACAATCATCTGATGAAGTCTCATCAAATAGCTCTTCCACTTCCAGTCGTCACATAGTTACAAACCCAAACAAACAATAAAAGCTAAATGAAAAAAGAAATACGGATTTCCCTTTTGCTTTGACAATGGAATTCTTCCCCCGGTCCCCTTCATAAAAAGGGAGAGATTTTTTGATATATTTATTTTATTGGATCCGTCGGGACTGACGGGGCTCGAACCCGCAGCTTCCGCCTTGACAGGGCGGTGCTCTGACCAATTGAACTACAATCCCAGGGAAATACGGGATCTAACAGAAAATTTGATTTGTTTTTATCTCCGGATCGGGTATTTCTGAAGTACAAAGGGGGTTATATCATCTCATGGCGGATTGGCGAATTATTGGGCCGAGCTGGATTTGAACCAGCGTAGACATATTGCCAACGAATTTACAGTCCGTCCCCATTAACCGCTCGGGCATCGACCCAGGAAGAATCCATTTTCGACTTATTGGTAATCCATGATCAACTTCCTTTCGTAGTACCCTACCCCCAGGGGAATTCGAATCCCCGCTGCCTCCTTGAAAGAGAGATGTCCTAAACCACTAGACGATGGGGGCCTGCTTGACCAACGGCCATCATACTATGATCATAGTATGATCAGTTTTTTGAAATTGTCAATATAATCGAATGATTCTATCCGAGGGATCTTTCCCCCTTCCAGAATTGCATAGAATTGTTTTTTATTCGTCATTGCCGAATTATTCATTAGAATCGACATTAGAAATCTAGTAGAAGAGGGGGATTTTTTCTCCAAGAATTTAGTTCAGAAGACAAGTGGAATCTCTCCATTCCATGATTCAATGAAATATCTTGAATTTTATGTTGAATTGCTAGGTGTATGTACATGTATCAATCAAGTGAATTTTGTTCTGGTGGGATCAATTCAATAAAAGAAAAAAGCAATTCGAGTCGGTCTTGAAACAATTCATTACATTTTCTCCTAGACTTCCTAGGTAAATCTATTTTTTTTATTATTCAACAATGAGCCGCTAGACACTATGTAGCTACTGCACGTACTTAATGCATATATACTTATGTTTATAATATATGTACATATAGATATTTTATCCACATAGTGAATAATTCCGGAATTAAATAAAAAAGGCCCTTTTAACTCAGTGGTAGAGTAACGCCATGGTAAGGCGTAAGTCATCGGTTCAAATCCGATAAGGGGCTTTGTAAAACCCCAATCTAGTATTCATATTTGATGGGAGAATTGTATTTTTATTTGTAATAAAAAAAGTAACTAACTGGATAATACATTATCATTATACTTAGTTATAAAGTTGAACATTTGTTTAGTCAATTTTCATTAGTATGAATTTAGGAATAATGAAAAGTCACTTCTTGAATCACCGAATAGTCCTATTTTCCATTATACCAACCAAATTAATTCG